GGAGGAGAATAAAATATACTGTTTAAGCGGCATTCTCCCTAGAAGGGTTAAATGGCTTATTATTATAGGGGTAGTTTAAACGATATATAGTTTAAGCGGTTATATAAGTGCAGTCGAGGGATAGGGCTTATAGAGGATAAAATAAAAAATATACTGTTTAAGCGGCATTCTCCCTAGAAGGGTTAAATGGCTTATTATTATAGGGGTAGTTTAAATGTTGTATGTATTGTTCAAGGGGTAGTTTAATTGAATGTTGGCTTTGGGGGTCAACGGTGGGGGTTTAAATCCCCCCCTCTTGAGGGGTGGGAGTGGCGGTGTTTTTGTAGTTGAAATACAGCAGCGGTTTTTCAGACCGCAGGTCTTGGTTAAAATCCAGGTGAAAATTATGATCTATCTGGTGTTGTTAACTATTGGGCTGGTTGCTGGGCTGGCGGCGGTTGCGTCCAACCCGTCTCCGTATTATGCTGCCTTGGGTTTAGTTATTGCGGCCGGGGCCGGGTGTTGAGCTATTGTTATATTCGGTGGTTCATTCTTGTCTCTTGTGCTGTTTTTAATTTATCTTGGGGGTATGTTAGTGGTGTTTGCATATGCGGCTGCTTTGGCAGCTGAGCCTCATCCGGAGGCCTGGGGTAATTGATCAGTGATAATTTATATTTTAGGGTACCTGGTTGTAGTTATTGTTGGTTATGCTTTTTGTGGGGTTGAAGTGGATTTTACAAGTTTAATAGCAGATGGGGTTTCTGGTGTTCGTGCGGATTGGGTTGGGGTGGCATGGATATACTCGGGGGGTGGGTGAGTGGTTTTTATAGCTGGGTGAGCATTGTTGTTAACATTGTTTGTGGTATTAGAGTTAACTCGAGGGTTTTCTCGGGGGAGCTTGCGGGCGCTTAGGGGGGTGTTGGGTCAGATGACCCGCGACCCCAGCGTTTTAAATTGCGTAGGTAGAGCTATTCTCGTTTTATGGGGTTTAAATGAGATACATTGGTTTCTATTGATAAGCTAAAAATTAAAACGGGGGGTAGGGGGGTTTACCGTCGTTTAAAAAATTTCATTATTGGGCTAATTCAAAATTAATACAATCCACACCCCCGGGGGAATAGAGGTATATAGGTAGTTAAGAAGATAATATTCTGAAGGATGTTATGTCCAATAAGCACTCATATATAATGGATCATTAGTATAAAGCAGGGATTAATAAACTATGTTCAGCTTTAGATAAAACTGGTGCCGGCAACAGCTCTATGGTGGCTGAGTGTTAAATATATAAAAATACCAGATGTAACCTAACTCAGTTAAGTCTCATCATGGGTAAGATAGTATTTTATCAGTTACCAGAGGTATCCTGAAGATCAATTTCTGCCAATCTACTGTTATAGTCAACAAACTTCGAAGATGATGCGACAATTCCATAGGTTGGTGGTTTCTCCAAACAATGCAGAATCACGGGGTGTTGGGTATACATGGATATTCATGGGGAAATTAGATGAATGCTCTATTAAGCATAATATGTCTCCGCGTTACAAATTTGGGTGTTTTTGAGCCTAGGCCGTGGTATTGCCGGTTAGGGCGAGCTTTTGTAATGTGCCCCGGGGTTGTGCTTTGGGGTGTCAAAAAATGAGTGTTTTTAGGTGTCTGTTGGTGGTGCCCTTGTTTTGTGCTTCGACGGGTTTCGTGTGTGTATATAAATTTAGGGGTAAATTGGGGGTGTTCGGTAGAGGGGAGCCTGGAGCGGTTAGGGGGGTGTGTCTTAGGGGGTGTGTGAGTCCCCGCTCTTCGGCTTACAAGGCCGGTGCTTTAAAATGTTAGCTACTAAGGCTATCAGGTTATAAGTTTGTTTTCTAGTCAGCCTGTAAGGGGCAGGAGTAGTAGGAATAAAGAGAAGTAGGTAATTGAGGCAATTTGGCCAATAATGATAAACGGGCTTTCTACTGGTTGTCCACCAATTCAAGTGAGGATTAAGGTGTTGGATACTAGGGCCCAGAATATTGGTTGGGCTAGTGGTCGGAATGTGAGGGCTCGCTGTTTGGATGTGTGTAGGGTAGGTATTAGGGCTAGGATGAGGATTGAGAATATTAGGGCTAGTACTCCTCCCAGTTTGTTTGGGATAGAACGCAGGATTGCATAGGCAAATAGAAAATATCACTCCGGCTTAATATGGGGTGGGGTAATTAATGGGTTTGCAGGGGTGAAATTTTCTGGGTCTCCTAAGAGGTTTGGGGAAAATAAAGCTAGAAGGCCCAGGGTAACAATTATTATGTAGAAGCCTAGGAGGTCTTTATAGGAAAAATAGGGGTGGAAAGTTACTTTGTCAGGATTTGAGTTTAATCCTGTTGGGTTGTTTGACCCTGTCTCGTGTAGGAAAATGAGGTGTAGAATAGTGGCGCCTGCGATCATAAATGGCAGAAGGAAATGGAAGGCAAAGAACCGGGTTAGGGTTGCGTTATCTACGGAGAATCCCCCTCAAATTCATTGTACTATTGTATTTCCGACATACGGGATAGCAGAGAGGAGATTAGTAATTACTGTAGCGCCTCAGAAGGATATCTGCCCTCATGGCAGAACATAGCCTACAAAGGCTGTTGCTATAACTAGAAATAATAGGACGACGCCGATATTTCATGTTTCTTTGAACAGGTAAGATCCGTAGTACATGCCGCGTCCGATGTGCAGGTAAATGCAAATGAAGAAAAGTGAGGCCCCGTTGGCATGCATATTTCGGATTAGTCATCCGCAGTTGACATCTCGGCAGATGTGTGCGATTGAAGAGAAGGCTATAGATGTGTCAGCGGTGTAGTGTATTGCCAAGAAGAGGCCGGTTATAATTTGAGCAATAAGGCACACGCCTATAAGGGAGCCGAAGTTTCATCATATAGAGATGTTGGTTGGGGTGGGTAGGTCAATAAATGAGTTATTTACAATTTTGACTAGTGGGTGGGTTTTTCGAATATTGGGGGCCATTTGGTTAGGTGACAATTACTATTAGGGTGGCGATAGCTGTTGTTATTAGAAACAAGGTGAGATAGGTTTTAATTAGTCCTTGTTGGAGGGTGGTTGTAGTTTTGATTATTGGCATTTGTTGGTTTACTAAGCCTTGTGGGCCTAGTTTTTCATATCAGGAGAGGTCAAGTGTGTGGGTTGAGATGTTTTGGCTTACTTTTAAGGTTGTATAGGGGGCTAATCGATGTGTTACATGTGTAAAGAAGCCCAGTATGTTGGAGAAGGGGTGGGTGACGGGTTTACCAGGCATTTGTTTATTGGTTGAGTTAGAAATACCTATGGCTGTTAGAAGGCCGGTTAGCGTTACAATAAGGGCTGCTAGTTTAATAGGGACGGGCATAGTTAAGATTGGGATTTTTATTGGGGTTATTTGGCTAGTAATTAGTAGTCCTGAGACAATACTCCCCCAAGCTAGGCGCTTAATAGGGTTTAGGATCGTGTGGTTATTCTCATTAAGTGGCAGTATGGGGGGAGTTCGTGGGTAGTTTATTGAGGCAAAGAAAATAATTCGAAAGCTGTATACTGCGGTAAAAGAGGTTGCGAGAAGGGTTATAGTGAGGGCTCATGTGTTTGTGTATGAGGTGTTTAGGGCTTCGATAATTGCGTCTTTGGAGAAGAATCCTGCTATGAAGGGCACCCCGGTTAAAGCCAGGCTGCCGATTGTTAAACAGGAAGTAGTGATTGGTAGCATATTCTGTATACCCCCCATCATCCGAATGTCTTGTTCATCATTTAGGGCATGGATAATTGACCCTGAGCATAGGAATAGTATGGCTTTAAAAAACGCGTGGGTGCAGACGTGCATAAAGGCTAACTCTGGGTGGTTTAATCCAATGGCTACTATTATTAATCCGAGCTGGCTGGATGTGGAGAATGCTACAATTTTTTTAATATCATTTTGTGTTAGGGCACATGCTGCTGTAAATAAGGTTGTTATTGCTCCTAGGCATAGGCAGATTGTTAGGGTAGTTTGGTTATCTTGTATTATTGGGTGTAGTCGAATTAGTAGGAAGATTCCGGCGACCACTATAGTGCTAGAGTGTAATAGGGCTGATACTGGGGTCGGGCCTTCTATAGCTGCTGGAAGTCAGGGGTGAAGTCCAAATTGGGCTGATTTTCCTGCTGCTGCGAGGATCAGCCCAATAAGTGGCAGGGTCATTGTTGTTTTGCTTGACATCAAGAATAGTTGTTGTAGTTCTCAGGATCCTATGTTTACTGATATTCATGCTATACTTAAGATTAGCCCAATATCCCCGACTCGGTTGTAGATTACTGCTTGTAGGGCTGCTGTATTTGCATCTGATCGGGCATGTCATCACCCAATCAATAAAAATGATATAATGCCTACTCCTTCTCAGCCCATGAAGAGTTGGAATATATTATTGGCTGAAACAAGGGTTAGTATTGCTATTAGGAAGATTAGAAGGTATTTAAAGAATCGATTAATTTGTGGGTCTGAGGCTATGTATCAAGTGGCGAATTCTAAGATGGATCAGGTTACAAATAAGGCGATTGGTATAAAGATGGTGGAGTACTGGTCAAATTTAAGGCTGATGTTAATATCAAAAGTGTTGGTATTTATTCAATGTCAGTTAGTAATAATAGATTGGAATCCCTGGTTAAGGTGTAATGCGAGTGGAATTAGAGTTACAAAAAATGAGATTTGTACTGTGGTTTTAACAAGGGTTGGGAGTTGTGTGTATCGGGGGTGAAATAATATGGTTAAAATTGGTGTAGATAGCATGGCTAATGCTATAAGTAGGGATGAGTTGAAGATTAGTGGTAGGTTCATGGGCTTTTACTAGGGGTTGCACCAAGAGTATTTGGCTCCTAAGGCCAATGGATCAACTATTTTCCCTTAAAAGCTGAGTGAGCTGTGGAGTTGAGCCACAGTGGCAAGTGAGTTAGCAGTTCTTGCAATCCCTGTCTCTCTCGGTCGGTAAGAAGGGTTTAACTTCTATCTTTAGAATCACAATCTAATGTTATATTTAACTATGCCAACAAAAGAACTGTCCTCAGATCAGTTCAGGTTTAATGATTAAGACTATAAGGGGTAGGAAGTGCAGTGCTATTAGCAAGTGTTCTCGGGTGTGGGTTGGATAAATAGCAGTGGTGTATTGGGGAGTATGTCCTCGTTGTGTGGTTAGGAATATATAGAGGGAATATCCGGCGGTTATTAGGGTGCCAAGTCCTGTGAGGATAATTGTCAAGTTAGATCAGTTGAATAGGGATACTATGATGGTCAACTCTCCTATAAGGTTTGGGAAGGGGGGGAGGGCTATATTGGCTAGATTGGATAATAGTCATCAGGTTCCCATTAAAGGTAGGATTGTTTGTATACCTCGGGTTAAAATAAGGGTTCGGCTGTGGGTTCGTTCATAGTTGGTGTTGGCAAGGCAGAATAATAGTGAGGAAACTAAGCCGTGGGCAATTATTAGTAGGATGGCGCCAGTGAAGCTTCATGGGGTTTGGATTAGGGTGGCTGCAATTACCAAGCCCATGTGGCTAACAGATGAGTAGGCGATTATAGATTTTAGGTCCGTCTGTCGTAGACAGACAGAGCTTGTTATGATTACACCTCACAATGCCAAGACAATAAAAGGGTACACAAGGTCTTTAGTTATAGGGGTTAATATGATAGAAATTCGTATAATCCCATATCCGCCGAGCTTTAGTAGAATAGCGGCTAGTACTATAGAGCCGGCGATGGGGGCTTCAACATGGGCTTTGGGTAGCCATAAGTGGGCCCCATAGAGGGGTATTTTTACTAAAAAGGCGACCAGGCAGGCGGCTCATCATAGGTGATTTGTTCAGGTTGTTGTGATAGTTGGTTGAGATAGTTGCAAGATTGTTAATGATAATGTTCCTGAGGAGTTGTGGGTTGTTAACAAGGCAATTAAAAGTGGTATAGACCCTGTGAGGGTGTAAAATAAGAAATACACCCCTGCTGTCAGGCGTTCAGCCTGATTACCTCATCGAGTAATAATAATTAGTGTTGGGATTAATGTGGTTTCAAATATAACATAAAATAATACTAGTTCTGAGGCACTGAATGCTATAATTAGTGAGATTTGTAGGCTTAGAAGGATTGTGATATATGTGCGTTGTCGGGTGGGTGGTTCAATAGATAAATGTTTTTGACTTGCTAGGATTATCAGTGGAAGAAGCCAGCAGGTTAGGACTAGAAGTGGGGATGATAATTGGTCAATAGTTGTAATGTTGGTAATAAAGTGGTTTGTTTCTGAGGTGCTGTGGAGTAATATTAGGCTCGAGGTGGCAATGAGCAAACTATGGGTAGATGAGGTGATTCAAATTCATTTAGCGGGCACTAACCAGGTAGAGAGCAGGAGCATTAATGATGGAATTAGGATTTTTAGCATTGTAGAAGGTTTAGGTTGTGTAGGTTATCTGAGCCGTGTGTTCGAGAGGCAGCAACTATAAGGGCTAGTCCTGTGCTTGCTTCACATGCTGATAGTGTCAATACAATTATTGGTATTAAACTTGATGCTAATGATGAGAGTTGTGTTACTCAGAGTGATAACCCTACAAACAGTGATAATATCATACCTTCTAGGCACAGTAATGCAGATAGTAAGTGGGCTCGGTGAAGAGCCAGCCCAGTTAGGCCCAGGGTAAAAGCTGCATAAAAGCTGAAGTGAGTAATAGTCATAGGGTAATCATGGGGTTACACCATAATTTGCTAAGTCGAAATTAGCAGTCTTAATTGGACTAATTACTCATTCTGCTCATTCTAGGCCGCCTTGGGCTCACTCATAGGCTAGGCCCAGTGTTAATAGAATTAAGATAATGGTGGCTCAGAAAATAGTTGTGGTGGGGTTGATTAGTTGGGTGGCTCATGTGGTAGGTAATAGGAGGGCGATTTCTAAATCAAATAATAAAAATAGAATGGCGACAAGGAAGAATCGAAGGGAGAATGGCAGTCGAGCGGTGCCCAGGGGGTCAAATCCGCATTCATATGGGGAGAGTTTTTCTGTGTCTGGGTCTAGTTCTGGAAGTCAAAATGCTAAGATAATTAAGATGGTCGATAAAGTAATTTCTGTTATTAAGGTTATTGTAATTAGGTTCATTATTTTCTCCCGGGGTTTAACTGGGGCTTAATGAGTGGAAATCATTTGTACTAAATTAATACTAAGAAAATAGGAACCTCATCAATAGATGGAAATATATAGGAAGAGTCACCCGACGTCTACGAAGTGTCAATATCATGCTGCGGCTTCAAAGCCGAAGTGGTGTTGAATGGTAAAGTGGAATTGTGTTTGGCGAAGGAAGCACACAGCTAGGAAAAGTGATCCAATAATGACATGAAGTCCGTGGAAGCCAGTAGCTACGAAGAATGTTGAGCCATATACTCCATCAGCGATAGTAAATGGGGCTTCATAGTATTCTATAGCTTGCAGGGCAGTGAAATATAGGCCTAGAAGAATGGTTAGTGCTAAGGATTGGGCCGCTTCTTTACGGTTGCCGTGTATAATGCTGTGATGGGCTCACGTTACAGTAACACCGGAGGCTAGTAGAACTGCTGTATTTAATAGTGGTACTTCAAACGGGTTTAAAGGGACGACTCCAGCTGGAGGTCAGCATTCTCCTAGTTCAAGGGTGGGGGCCAAGCTTGAGTTGTAAAATGCTCAGAAAAATCCAATAAAGAAAAAGACTTCTGATGTGATAAATAGAATTATTCCATATCGGAGGCCTTTTTGAACAGGAGGGGTGTGGTGTCCTTGAAAGGTTCCCTCTCGGATGATATCGCGTCATCATTGAAGTATTGTTAAAAGTGTAGTGATTAGTCCTAGTGTTAATAGGGTGGAAGATTGAAGGTGAAATCATATGGCGAGGCCTGAGGTAAGTAGTAGTGCGGCTACTGCTCCTGTTAGTGGTCAGGGGCTAGGGTTTACTATGTGGTAGGCATGTGCTTGGTGGGCCATTAAACGTTTTCTTGTAGGTATAGGCTCAGCAGCAGGACGAATACGTATGCTTGGATTATTGCGACGGCAATTTCGAGTAAGGTTAGGAGCAGCAGGATGGCTGAGTTCAAGATTGACACAATCGGTAGGGTTGGTAATAGGACAAAGGCGGCTGTGGCGATTAATTGAATTAGTAGGTGGCCTGCTGTTAGATTGGCTGTTAGTCGTACGCCTAGGGCGAGAGGGCGGATAAAGAGGCTGATAGTTTCAATAATAATTAGGATCGGGATTAAGGGGGTCGGGGTACCCTCTGGGAGAAGGTGACCGAGTGTGGCTGTTGGTTGGCTTCGTATGCCCATAATTACTGTGGCGAGTCATATTGGGATAGCAAATCCTATATTTAGGGACAACTGTGTAGTGGGGGTAAAGGTGTATGGTAATAATCCTAGTACGTTGGTGGTGAGTAGCAGAAGTATTAGGGTAATTAGTGCTAGTGCTCATTTGTGCCCCGGGGGACTGATGTTTGAAAAAATTTGTTTTGTGAAGAGGTGAATTGCTCATGCTTGAATGGTGGCTATACGGCCCCCAATTAGACGGGAGGAGGGGCTGGGGAAAAGGGCTCACGGTAGTGTTATTGCAATAGCTATTAAAGGGATTCCTAGTAGTGATGGGCTCATAAATTGGTCAAATAAATTTAAGTTCATGGTCAGGGTCAAGGGCAAGGTGATATTTTTTTATGATTTTTGGTGGGCTCATTAATTGGCTGGTGGTTGATCATTTTTGGTGGTAATACAATAGTTAAAATTAGTCAAGAGAAAATAAGGGTAATAAGTCATGGGCCTGGGTTTAACTGAGGCATACCACTAAGGGTGGTTAGGGGTCACCAGTCTACAGCTTAAAAGGCTGTTGCTACTTATTAGCTTCTTAATGAGGTTTCTAATATAAGGGAGGATCAGTCTTCAAAGTTATCTAAGGGTACGGATTCTACCACAATTGGTATAAAGCTATGGTTGGCCCCACAGATTTCTGAACACTGTCCATAAAACATACCAGGGCGGGATGCGATGAATGTTGTTTGATTTAGGCGTCCTGGGATGGCGTCTGTTTTTATTCCAAGAGATGGCACAGCTCACGAGTGTAGGACATCTTCAGCTGATACTAGTATACGGATTGGGGACTCCATAGGGATAACTATACGGTTATCTACTTCTAGAAGGCGTAGTTGTCCAGGGGCGAGGTCTTTGGTTGGGGTTATGTAGGAGTCGAAGGCAAGGTCTTCATAATTTGTGAACTCATAGGTTCAATACCACTGGTGTCCAATAGCTTTTACTGTGAGGTGAGGGTCGCTAATTTCGTCTATAAGGTAGAGAATGCGCAGGGAAGGGAGGGCAATTACGACAAGGATGATGGCTGGTATGACTGTTCATACTATCTCGATCTCTTGGGCATCTATAGCGTTAGTGTTAGTGAGTTTAGTGGTTATTATAATTGTAATAATGTACAGGACGAGGGTGCTGATTAGGAAAACTGCTATTAGGGCGTGGTCATGGAAGTGAAGGAGCTCCTCTATGATTGGGGAGGCTGCGTCTTGAAAACCTAGTTGGGATGGGTGTGCCATGTTAAAGTATACAGGGTTTTCACCTATTAATCCGCCTTGACAAGGTGGTGTAATGTATTTACTAATGCTTTATTAAGAAAGTGGTAGAGTGGGCATGCGATTGACTTGAAATCAATTTATGGGGGTTCGATTCCCTCCTTTCTCGAATGTGTATGGATTTGTACAAATGCAGGCTCTTCAAATGTGTGGTGGGGCGGGGGGCATCCGTGTAGTCACTCAACATTTGTTAAGGTGAGTTCTGTGAGTATAACTTGTCGTTTGGTTGCGAATGCTTCTCAAATAATGAACATTATTATAATTACTGCTACTAGGGAAATTAATGATCCTACAGAGGAGATGGTATTTCATAATGTGTAGGCATCTGGGTAGTCTGAGTAGCGTCGTGGTATGCCGGCTAACCCTAGAAAGTGTTGGGGGAAGAAAGTTAGGTTTACCCCGATGAATATTACTACAAAGTGGATTTTGGTTCATGTTTCGTGCAGGGTATAACCGGCAAATAACGGGAATCAGTGCACAAACCCCCCTATGATGGCAAAAACGGCACCTATAGAGAGTACATAGTGGAAGTGGGCAACAACATAGTATGTATCGTGGAGGACAATGTCTAGGGATGAGTTTGCTAGGACAATCCCGGTTAACCCCCCCACTGTGAACAGGAAAATGAAGCCTAAGGCTCAAAGTATGGCTGCGCTTCATTTAATAGTTCCTCCGTGTATAGTGGCTAATCAGCTAAAAACTTTAACCCCTGTGGGGATGGCAATAATTATTGTGGCGGAGGTGAAGTAGGCGCGTGTGTCAACATTTAGGTCTACGGTAAATATGTGGTGAGCTCATACAATAAATCCTAAGAGCCCGATTGATATTATAGCTCAAACTATACCTATATATCCAAACGGCTCTTTTTTGCCAGAGTAGTATGCAACAATATGTGAAATTATGCCAAAGCCGGGGAGGATCAGGATGTAGACTTCTGGGTGACCAAAGAATCAAAATAGGTGTTGATATAGGACTGGGTCGCCTCCTCCGGCGGGGTCGAAGAATGTTGTATTTAGGTTTCGATCTGTGAGGAGCATTGTGATTCCAGCAGCTAAGACCGGTAATGACAATAGAAGCAGGATCGCGGTGATTAGGACAGACCACACAAATAAAGGGGTTTGATATTGAGTTATTGCTGGGGGCTTCATATTAATAATAGTAGTAATGAAGTTGATCGCCCCCAAGATGGAGGAGACTCCAGCTAGGTGTAGGGAAAAAATAGTTAAGTCGACGGAAGCCCCTGCGTGTGCGAGGTTACTAGCCAGGGGGGGGTATACGGTCCAACCTGTCCCGGCACCTGCCTCAACACCGGAGGAGGCCAACAGTAGCAGGAAAGATGGGGGGAGTAGTCAAAAACTTATATTATTTATTCGTGGAAAAGCCATATCGGGGGCCCCAATCATGAGGGGGACTAGTCAATTACCAAACCCCCCAATCATTACTGGCATCACCATGAAGAAGATCATAACAAAAGCGTGGGCAGTTACAATGACGTTATAAATTTGATCATCACCTAATAAGGTTCCGGGCTGGCTTAGTTCAGCGCGGATCAGGAGGCTGAGGGCAGTGCCGACCATGCCCGCTCATGCACCGAAGATTAAGTAAAGGGTGCCGATATCTTTGTGATTGGTTGAAAATAGCCAACGAGTGATTGCCACAGGTAAGATGGCCGAGCAAGGCGGCGGGTTGTAGCCCCGACGACAGAGGCAGCACCCTCTTCCTACCAGCTCTGTAGTGTATTACGCCAGATTGCAAATCTGGAGAAGCGGTTGATTCCCGCCGGGGCTTCTCCCGCTTATAAGGAGCGGGAGAAGTAGAATGAAGCTCGCTGGATTGAGTGTTTAGCTGTTAACTAAAATATCGCGGGATCGAGGCCCGTCTTTCTAGAAAGGCTTTAGCTTAATTAAAGTACTTGATTTGCATTCAGGTGATGTTGGATAAAGTCCTGCAGGTCTTATCAGGAACTAGAAGATTTTAACTTCTACTTAAAGCTTTGAAGGCTTTTGGTACTATTATCCTAAGTTCCTAAGACATGGCTATGACAAGAGTGGGTGTCATTGGCAATAGGGCTGTGGAGAGAATTGTTGTTAAGGCTGTGGCGGTTTTGGGTTGTATTGTGGGGTGGCGTCAATTTAAGGGGTGATTAGATGTGCTGGGGGAGATGGTAAGGGTTATAATGTATGTGAGTCGTATGTAAAAGAATAGGCTTAAGAGGGCTGAGAGGGCAATTATTGTGGCTATTGTGGGTATATTTTGTTTAATTAGTTCTTGGAGAATAAGTCATTTTGGTATGAAGCCTGTAAGTGGGGGCAGTCCTCCTAGAGATATTAAAGTAAGCATTGATATTGAGGTTAATACTGGGGATTTAGATCAGGATGTGGCTAGGGTGGTAATTTTGGTGGATGTTGTGAGTTTTATGGTTGTGAATATGGCTGTTGTTAATAATAGGTAAATAGTGAGATTTAGTATAGTGAGTTCAGGCATGAGGGTGATGACTATAATTATTCATCCTAAGTGGGCAATAGAAGAATAGGCTATAATCTTTCGTAGTTGAGTTTGATTTAGTGCTCCTCATCCCCCTGTTAGGACGGATAACAATCCTAGTAATATAAGGGTGGGGGTGTTGGTATAGGGGGAAATTTGGTATAATAGTGCGATTGGGGCTAATTTTTGTCATGTAGTCAAGATAAGGCCTGTAGTGAGGTCTAGCCCTTGTAACACTTCTGGCAGTCAGAAGTGGAGGGGCGCTAATCCTAATTTTATGGAAAGGGCTATTGATATGGTAATTATTGATAAAGGGTTAGATAGTTCAGTTACATTTCACTCACCTGTGAATCAAGCATTGCTCATGCTTGAAAAAAGTACTATGGAGGAGGCTGTGGCTTGGGTTAAGAAGTATTTTGTTGTTGCTTCTACTGCTCGGGGGTGGTGCCGTTTAGACATAAGTGGGATGATGGCTAGTGTATTGATTTCTAGGCCTACTCAGGCGAGTAGTCAGTGGTGGCTGGTCATAGTGATAATGGTTCCTGTGGCTAAACTAAACAATAGGGTTGAGAGTGTGAGGGGGCTCATTAGTAAAGGAGGGGGTTTAACCAACATATTCGGGGTATGGGCCCAAAAGCTTGTTTAGCTGACTTTACTAGATAATGGTGTACAGGGGGCACGAAGAGTTTTGATCTCTTAAGTATGGGTTCAATTCCTATTTATTTAAAGGAGATGAGGGGATTTAATCCCTATTGTTCACTCTATCAAAGTGATCCTTGTGCTTCGGGCACATTTCCTAGGTCTGTGGGGGTAGACCTGATATTGAGATTGGCGTTGAAATATGTCAAATGGTTATGGCCAATGTGATGGGTAGAAAATTTTTTCATGCTAAATGTATTAGTTGGTCATAGCGGAATCGTGGGTATGAGGCTCGAACTCATAGAAAAAGTGTTGACAGGAGTGTTGCTTTTAGGATTAGATTAATTGTTGATAATTCTGAGGTAAAGTGTATAGGGGGGCTAGCGAAGATGATAGCGGATAGGGTGTTTATCATAAGGATGTTGGTGTATTCGGCTAGGAAAAATAGTGCGAATGGGCCTCCGGCGTATTCCACATTAAACCCGGAGACTAACTCTGACTCACCCTCGGTTAAGTCAAATGGGGCTCGGTTGGTTTCGGCTAAGGTGGAAATGTATCATATTGCTGCTATTGGCCACCCGGGGACTAGTAATCATATGTGTTCTTGGGTATAGTTAAAGTTATAAAGAGTAAATCCACCAGTTAGTAGAATCATGCATAGGAGGATAAGGCCTAGGGTAACTTCATATGAGATTGTTTGGGCGACGGCTCGGATGGCCCCGATTAGGGCGTATTTAGAGTTTGATGCTCAGCCTGATCCAAGGATTGAATACACTGTGAGGCTAGAAATGGCTAGAATAAATAGTACCCCTAAGTTAAGGTCAGCTATAGAAAATGGTATTGGTATTGGTGTTCATAGTGTTAGGGCTAGGGTAAGGGCTATTGTGGGTGCTATAATAAATAGGGTGCGTGAGGATGTTGAAGGGCGAATTGGTTCTTTAGTAAATAGTTTGACTCCGTCCGCTAGTGGTTGTAGAAGGCCGGCGGGGCCTACAATATTGGGGCCTTTTCGGAGTTGTATATATCCTAAAACTTTGCGCTCAGTCAGAGTTAAGAATGCTACAGCTAATAGGATTGGGAGTACAAATAGGATGGGATTAATAAGGTGGGTGAGGGCAATGGTCATGGCTAGCGAGAGGGGTTGAACCTCTGATTAAAAGGGCTTAGGTCTTTTGCAATTACCAGGCTCTGCCACACTAGCTAGCCCTGAATTAGGGCGGTTGTTTGGCAGGCCTATTACTAATTGAGTTGCTTTCATTAGTAATAGGCGGGGGCTTGTTTATGCATGGGCCCCATTTTTCCGGTCCTTTCGTACTAGGAAAATTATTAGCATAGATAGAAACTGACCTGGATTGCTCCGGTCTGAACTCAGATCACGTAGGACTTTAATCGTTGAACAAACGAACACGTTAATAGCGGCTTCACCATTAGGGAGTCCTGATCCAACATCGAGGTCGTAAACCCGCTCGTCGATATGGACTCTCGGAGTGGATTGCGCTGTTATCCCCAGGGTAACTTGGTTCGTTGATCAATCAGTTTGGATCAGATTCCGTTAGAGGTCCTATTACTTGGAGTTGTGGCTCTTGGTTAGGGGGTGGTGTGTGCCCCGTTCGGCTCGGAGGATTATTTTTCTCCGTGGTCGCCCCAACCGAAGACAGAAAGTCATGGCTGCTATAAGACTATTGGGAGGCAGATGCTTTTGTGTCTTAAGCTCCATGGGGTCTTCTCGTCTTATGTTATTATCCCAGCTTCTGCACTGGGAAATCAATTTCACTGATTAGACAGGGGAGACAGTTGAGCCCTCGTGGTGCCGTTCATACTGGTCTTTATTTAAAAGACAAATGATTACGCTACCTTTGCACGGTCAGAATACCGCGGCCGTTGAACAATTGTCACTGGGCAGGCGATACCTCTTATACATGTTTGTTTGCAAGAGGCGGTGTTTTTGGTAAACAGGCGAGGTTCATATTTGCCGAGTTCCTTCCTTGTCTTTTAATCTTTCCTAATATGTTCTTGTGTTAGGTTAACGGTGGTGGTTGTAGGGTTTTCTTGTAGAGTTGCTACATTTATCTCATTGAGGCCGTTAATTGCCAGTGATTGGTTCGGTCTGGGTTGCACTTACATTGGGAGATGGTTTAATTCTTGTTACTCATTCTAGCATGAGCGGATCTATGGATTATAGATAGGCCCAGTAGTGTTGGTGGGTTTTGATTGGTTATTCGTATTATTGGGGTTATGGGTGCTTAAGCTGTGACGCTGTTTATATAAGGTGGCTGCTATTAGGCCCACTTGGGCTAGGTCCCTTGGTTAATATAATCATTACCCGTGGTTTTAGGTTGTTTCCTTATTCAAAAGAGCTGTACCTCTTTTGAATGGCTCTTATGGGCATTGTGTATATGTATATTGTAAATGTTTTTAAGGTCGAACTAAAATTCTTTTCCTGGGCAACCAGCTATCACTAGGTTCGTTAGGTTTGTCACCTCTACTCGGGGGTCGTCCCACTCTTTTGCTACAGAGACGGGTTGGCCCTGGTGGCTGCCCCGGAGTAGCTCATCTAGTTTCGGGGGGTCAAACTTCAATTCGTTTTGCTTGTGGTGACTGGCTAGACCATGATGCGAGAGGTACGAGGGTTAGTCTTTGCTGTTTAGTGCTTTTATGTTTTGTTTCATTTCTATTTCATCGTTCCCTTGCGGTACTAGGATCTATGGCTCCACTGTCTTTTTCTATCGCCTATACTAAAGGGTGGCAATGTTTTTTTTTGGGGGGGGGTTTGTTTAGTGGGGGGGGTTATGGTTGGCTAGATTTACAGCTCAAAATGGTCTGGGTCGCACAGACATGGTTTCGGTGTAAGCGAATGGTTTTAATTAAGCTACATTTTGATTTTCCAAGCATACTTTCCAGTATGCTTACCATGTTACGACTTGCCTCTTCTTTTGTGGCGTTTTAATTAATTATAGTTCTTGCAGGGTTGAAGAGGGTGACGGGCGGTGTGTACGCGCCCCAGGGCCGGATTTAAAAGGACTCTTTTGTTCCTTTTTACTGCTAAATCCACCTTCTGAGCATGTTTCATATGATCGTTCGTTTGTTCTAGGGTAGAAAATGTAGCCCATTTCTTCCCACTTCATGTGCTACACCTTGACCTGACGTTTTGGTGGTGACCATTGTGCCTACTTGAAGCCCTTCACAGGGTGGGCTGGCGACGGTGGTATATAGGCGGTATTGGCAATAAGTGGTGAGGTTTAGCGGGGGTTATCGATTATAGAACAGGCTCCTCTAGGTGGTATGGGGCACCGCCAAGTCCTTTGGGTTTTAAGCTGTAGCTCGTAGTACCCTGGCGGAAGTAGTGTGTAAATTGTCAAAGTTTAAGGTTAGGCATAGTGGGGTATCTAATCCCAGTTTGTGTCCTAGCGGTCGTGGGTTCAAATTTATTCTTATGGTAGAGTCACTTTCGTAGAAGTTTTTCTGGTTAGCGATAGCGTGTGACGGCTTGGCTAGTGTTTTACTCTAGTGGGTAAAATTTTATCTAACCACGCTTTACGCCGTTGGTCATTAATTTGAGTCTTTCGTGTAACCGCGGTGGCTGGCACGAGATTTACCGGCTCTGGTAGCTGTAACTGAGTCGAGCTTTGCGCTTATACTCAATGTTTATCACTGCTGAAGTCCCTTGTGGGTGTGGCTGAGCCAGGTGTCTTGGGCTTAGGGGGTATGTGCCTGATACCAGCCCCTTAATTTATTAGGTGTAAATATAAGGGCGTTTTCACGGGGGCGCGGATACTTGCATGTGTAAGTTTAGCTTTAATTAATGGCAAGGTCGGGACCAAACCTGTGTGCTTGCGGGGTTATTATTACCCATCTCAGTATCTTCAGTGCTGTGCTTTGTATATAAGCTACGCTGGC